TATACGAACTCAATTCATTATTTCAGGATAGAAATGTAGAACCAAAAGAAGTTTTTTGGATGAAAAAAAAATTCAGGTTTCTTTTTTTGTTTTGAATAAAATAAACAACATTTCTTTTTTTTTTTTACTTCGCCTTTTGCATTGAAAAAAAAAAACAGATAAAAAAAAAATGATTCAACCTCAAACCCATTTGAATGTAGCGGATAACAGCGGAGCCCGAGAATTGATGTGTATTCGAATCATAGGAGCTAGTAATCGACGATATGCTCATATCGGTGACGTTATTGTTGCTGTAATCAAAGAAGCAGTTCCAAATACACCTCTAGAAAGATCAGAAGTGATCAGAGCGGTAATTGTACGTACTTGTAAAGAACTCAAACGTGACAACGGTATGATAATACGATATGATGACAATGCTGCAGTTGTTATTGATCAAGAAGGAAATCCAAAAGGAACTCGAATTTTTGGAGCGATCGCCCGAGAATTAAGACAGTTAAATTTCACTAAAATAGTTTCATTAGCACCTGAAGTATTATAAGACAAGCCCATAATACAGTTAGAGTATTTTATAGTTTTTGAATGAAATTAATTATTAGATTTCGATTAATTAGTAGATTGTTTGTGTCTCACGTATATACCTTTAATAATTCATAAATATTTAATAATTCAGAAATAAAAAATCAAGAAAAAAAAGAGCATGTTAATTATATTCAAATTCGGGGACAACAATAATCTTAGTTTATTATGAGTAAAGACACTATTGCTAACATAATAACTTCTATCCGAAATGCTGACATGAATAAAAAAAGAACAGTTCGAATACCATCTACTAACATCACTGAAAACATTGTTAAAATTCTTTTACGAGAAGGTTTTATTGAAAACATGAGAAAACATCAGGAAGACAAGAAATATTTTTTGGTTTTAACCCTACGACATAGAAGGAATAGGAAAGGGCCATATAGAAATGGTTTCAATTTAAAACGGATCAGTCGACCCGGTCTACGAATCTATTCTAACTATCAACGAATTCCTAGAATTTTAGGCGGGATGGGGATTGTAATTCTTTCTACTTCTCGAGGTATAATGACAGACAGAGAAGCTCGACTAGAAGGAATTGGTGGAGAAATTTTGTGTTATATATGGTAATCTTTCGGAAATCTGAATTATATGCAAAACTTTCATATTTGTGAAAAAAAAAAAGATTCATGAAAGTTTGATTTCTGAATCACTTTCCAATGGTATGCTCTAGATTCATTTAGATAATGAAGATCTGATTCTAGTTAGGTTTCAGGAAGGATTCGACGTAGTTTTTTTCTACATATACTTTATATAGATATACTACTAGGGGTAGAGTCAAAATTGAAACAAGTCATTCTAATTCAACCGGAGGACGTAGAATTCTTCGACTCCAAAACAAAGATTCGAATGATTAGATGGTTTTTTTAATTTCAACATTTATTTCGTGGGGATCCAATTCGAAATTGAAAAATTTCAAGAAACTTATTTTCTTCCAATAAAGAAATTCAGAATTAAGGAATGACAAATATGAAAATAAGAGCCTCCGTTCGTAAAATTTGTGAAAAATGTCGACTGATCCGGAGACGAGGACGAATTATAGTAATTTGTTCCAACCCAAGACATAAACAAAGACAAGGATAATCTTTAAAAAAAAGGGCTCTATAAAATTCAAAAATTTAAAGAACCCGATGTACAAATAAATAAAAATAAAGGATCTGTTTTGACATGAAATGGATATATCCATATATCTCTGACTTAGATTTATGATATGACAAAATATGGCAAAACCTATACAAAGAATTAGTTCACGTAAGAATAGACATATTGGTTTGCGTAAAAATGTGCGTAGAATACCAAAGGGAATTATTCATGTTCAAGCAAGTTTCAACAATACTATTGTAACTGTTACAGATGTACGGGGTCGGGTAATTTCTTGGTCCTCCGCTGGTACTTGTGGATTCAAGGGTACAAGAAGAGGGACACCGTTTGCCGCTCAAACTGCAGCAGGAAATGCTATTAGAACAGTAGTGGATCAAGGTATGCAACGAGCAGAAGTCATGATAAAAGGCCCAGGTCTCGGAAGAGATGCAGCATTAAGAGCTATTCGTAGAAGTGGTATACTATTAAGTTTCATACGAGATGTAACCCCTATGCCACATAATGGCTGTAGACCCCCTAAAAAAAGACGTGTGTAAAAATAAACATTGAAGATATTTCAAGAGAAATAAATAATTCAATGATTTAATGAAATAATATTACTATGGTTCAAGAGAACGTAATAGTATCGACTCGGGCACTCCAATGGAAGTGTGTTGAATCAAGAGTAGATAGCAAGCGTCTTTATTATGGACGCTTTATTCTGGCTCCACTTATGAAAGGCCAAGCCGATACAATAGGCATTGCGATACGAAGAGCTTTGCTTGGAGAAATAGAAGGAACATGTATCACACGCGCAAAATCCGAAAAAATACCACATGAA